AAGTTTAATTTATGCTATTTCTAACTAAAGATTTATTACTGGCGAGCCACGGCAATTGCGCCGATCAAAGCAGCTAAAAGAATGATCGAAATGAGTTCAAATGGAAGAAAAAAATATGTTGATAAATAAATTCCAATTTGTTGACTATTACTTATTAAATCTTGTTCTAGAATCTGGTTTGATCTTGTAGTCCAAATAATCCCATACCATGACGTATCTACAATAGTAGTCATTAGTGAAACAAAAATACTTGTACAAACCAGAAAAGTAACTCCACTCCCAACGGTCCAAAGATTAAAATCTTTGGAATATTCTGAACCCTTCATGAACATCACAGCAAATATGATTAAAACATTTATAGCTCCCACGTAAATAAGGAGTTGCGCAGCAGCTACAAACTGGGCGTTTGCTAGAATATAGAATAAGGATATAGAAACAAGAACCAGTCCCAACGAAAAAGCAGAATAAATGGAGTTGTTAAATAATAGTACTCCCATACTTCCTAATATAAGACCTGATCCCAACAAGACTACAAGAAAATCATGTATCGGTCCAGGCAAATCCATTATATGTAGTAAAAAAAGAGATAAATAAATCTAAATGTTTTTCATGACCTTATTGATCTGACCGGGAAAAAAAATGGATAATCAATTCCTAATTAAATCTTAAGGGGTGTGAATTCATGTAGGTACAGTTATTGTATTAATCTTAGTCTTGATCTGAAAGGAAAGGGTAGAGTAGATTGAAACTATATATTTCGAAATATATAGTTTCAATCTAAATTGAAATCTAAATTAAGCTGCAATTCTCATGAATCAATAGTTTGGATTTGTAGGTAGTGACCAAACAAACAAAACGAAAGAAACCTCATTTCTTTAGATCAAAACATAACCTTAGTAATTTCCAATTACTCTTTAATCAAGGGATTTACTTATTTTAGACTGAAATTTGAGGCGAATTCAAAATTGTTCTAATTGTATAATCATCAACTACTGACATTGGTAAACGACCCAAAGAAATTTGATTATAATTTAATTCGTGACGATCATAAGTGGAAAGTTCATATTCTTCAGTCATTGATAAACAATTTGTTGGACAATATTCAACGCAGTTACCACAAAATATACAGATCCCGAAATCAATACTGTAATTAAGCAATCGTTTCTTTCGAATATCCGTTTCCAATTTCCAATCAACAACGGGGAGATCTATAGGACATACACGAACACATACTTCACAAGCAATGCATTTATCAAATTCAAAATGGATTCGACCGCGGAAACGCTCCGATGCGATTAGTTTTTCGTAAGGATATTGAATAGTTACAGGCAAACGATTTGCATGGGATAAAGTAATCATGAAACCTTGACCAATGTACCTTGCAGCTCGTACTGTTTGTTGACCATAATTCATGAACCCAGTTACCATAGGGAACATATTGTAATATCTCTAAAGAATTTTATGTTTGTTTCTTTCTCTTGTTTGAGCAAGTCGTGAATATAGAATATGGTATTCCTTTACAGTGAAAAGAGTTGAAAAGAAGTTGTTAATAATAGATTACCGAGAGATATAGGTAAAAGAAATTTCCATCCGAGATTTAATAGTTGGTCTATTCTTAGTCGGGGTAAAGTCCATCTTGTTGCTATAGAAATGAACAAGAACAAATAAGTTTTAGCTAATGTAATAAAGATACTAATTGTCATTCCAAAGACTTCATATGCTTTATTTATTTCAAATAGTTCATAACCGAATATGTATGGAATAGAGATATCCCAACCACCCAAGTAAAGAACAGTTACAAATAACGAAGAAACTAATAGATTTAGATAGGAAGCAACATAAAATAAACCAAATTTGATACCCGAATACTCGGTTTGATAACCCGCTACTAATTCTTCTTCTGCTTCTGGTAAATCAAAAGGTAATCTCTCGCATTCTGCTAAGGAAGAAATTAGAAAAATAACAAACCCTATAGGTTGACGCCACAAATTCCACCCCCAAAAACCATATTTTGATTGAGCCTCAACTATATCAACGGTACTCGAACTGTTAGATAATCATAGTCGGTAATAACATCACTGTTCTCATCGCTATTACAGAACCGTACATGAGATTTTCACCTCATACGGCTCCTTGAGGGCCATAAATAAATCTAAGGAGCGTGTCGGGATTATTTATCTTGATATGTCTTTTTTGTCGAATAGTATAGGATAAAAATCTATCGTGTGTCCCCAAATTAACCCAATAGAATTCTGTCTGTTCTAATAATAAAGAAAAAGGGTACTTCAGAATTGATCTCATCCTTTAATAAAAAAAAAATTTCTTTGTTGAGTAATAACTTAATTCTTCACTAAAATACTATTTATTATAAATATCAATAACCCATCGTTTTCAATTACGAAAAAAAAAAATTGGCTATTCCATTAGTTCATGAATTCGGACACGAATTCTATCTCTATGAATAGGGAAAGAGGAAAGAAATGAATAGAGGAATAGATGGAGATAAGAAACAATAAAAAAGATCTGTTGTAATTGGATTCTTTCCATTTTTTTTTGTTCCTATTCTTCTTTCTGAGAAAAAGGGGACTTACTAAATAAGGGATTATTTCGTTTCCGATAGTCATTTATTTAATGGGTGGATAGGCGCATACTCTGGATCGGAATCGTGGGGAGTACTGCCTGATCATTTCTACAAAATTAAAGCCCCAATTCGTATTCTTTTTATATTATGCATTTTGCAAAACTGTCCTTCTCTTGGATAATTTTGAAAATCTCCATTACTAATCCTTTGTATATCTTGGTGTTTCTAACCATCCACTCATTTTTGCTCAATCGGCCGTGTTATGGTAATACATATATGGTAGTACATACAAATAATAGTGAAAACTCAATCCGGTTGATCTTTTGAGTCCGCTTCAAGACAGGATAACTAGTCAACCAATCTTGGGATAAAGGCTCTCTTGCGCCTATGTTTATTTCTGCTTAACTCTTATACATAGAAAATGAGACTCAATATTTTGACTGCTAATTTTTATTTATATAAGCTGTTTTCTTTCACTCATATAACTATCTGATTTAGTTCATTAATCCGAATTATGAATATAAAAATGAAGATATCTATTCAATTCATTTCAACCCTTTTCTCGAAAAAAAAGTGGGAGAAGTTTATGTCTCAACGAATCACACGTAGAGATATTGATAATACACATAGAGTTAATGGTATTTCATAACTAATTGATTGAGCAGCAGCTCGTAGACCACCTAAAAAGGAATATTTATTATTGGATCCATATCCTGCCATAAGAAGTCCGATGGGAGCAACACTTGAAATGGCAATCCATAAAAAAACACCGATATGGAGATCGACTAAAACAAGGTGATAACCAAAAGGAATTACTGAATAGCTTAGTAAAATTGATATGACTGCTATGGATGGGCCGATACTGAATAAACGAGTATCACCTCTAGATGGAAGCAGATTTTCTTTAAAAAGTAGTTTTGTACCATCTGCTAAAGCTTGAAGAACTCCCAAAGGACCAGCATATTCAGGTCCAATCCGTTGTTGTATCCCTGCGGATATTTCTCTTTCTAACCATACAATTACTAGTACGCCTATTGTGATTCCCAATACAGTAGTCAAAATAGGGACAAGCACCCATATAATTCCATAGACTTCTTTTAAGAATTCCAATCTCGAAAAAGAATTGATATCTTGTACTTGTGATGTATCAATTATCATTTTAACGATCAACTTCTCCCATAATGATATCTATGCTACCTAGTATTGTCATAATATCAGCCAATTTCATTCTTTTAACTAACTGAGGAAGAATTTGCAAATTGATAAAACCCGGTGGGCGAATTTTCCATCTCCAAGGAAAACCACCCTGATCCCCTATCAAAAAAATGCCCAATTCCCCTTTTGGGGCTTCGACTCTCACATAAAGTTCTTGTTTCGCCAATTCAAAAGTTGGCGAAGGTTTTTTACTAATGAATCGATAGTCAAAGTCATTCCATTCCGGAGACCTTCCTCGATCAAAAGATCGTATTTCTAAATTTTCATAAGGCCCCCCTGGAATTCCTTCCAAAGCTTGTTGAATAATTTTTATGGATTCCGTCATCTCACCAAGTCTGACTAAATAACGAGCTAATGAATCTCCTTCTTTTTGCCACTGAACTTCCCAATCAAATTCGTCATAACACTCATAATGATCAACTTTACGAAGATCCCATGGTATTCCGGAAGCTCGCAGCATTGGTCCTGATAACCCCCAATTGATTACCTCTTCTCCACAAATAACGCCTACTCCCTCAACTCGTTCTAAAAAAATAGGATTTTGTGTAATAAGTTTTTGATATTCAGCAACCCCTGTCAAAAAATAATCGCAGAAATCCAAACATTTATCTATCCATCCATGAGGTAGATCAGCCGCGACCCCCCCGATACGAAAAAAATTATGCATCATTCTCATACCGGTGGCTGCTTCGAATAGATCATATACTAATTCTCTTTCTCTGAAAATATAGAAGAAGGGAGTCTGGGCGCCAATATCCGCCATAAAAGGGCCAAGCCATAACAGATGAGAAGCTATACGACTCAACTCCAACATAATTACTCTGATATAGCCGGCTCTTTTAGGTACTTGAATATTTCCCAACTGTTCTGGACCATTTACGGTTATTGCTTCTGTGAACATAGTAGCTAAATAATCCCAACGTGTTACATAAGGTAGATATTGGATAATTGTTCGGTTTTCTGCAATTTTTTCCATCCCTCTGTGTAAATAACCCAATATTGGTTCACAGTCAATAACATCTTCACCATCCAAAGTAAGGATGAGTCGAAGAACACCGTGCATTGATGGGTGGTGAGGTCCCATATTGACTATCATGAGGTCGTTTCTTGTAGCTGGTCCATTCATAAGTTTTTCCTCGATTCATCTTTCCATGAATTGCTGAAAATGAAAATAAGTTCATAAAAATTCAAGATCTAATAAATCAAATAATTCAAAATGACTTTTCAAATTACTGAGTTTTTGACTCCCGAATATCCAATTGATTAATTAATTCTTTATAACGCATTTTATTTTTCTTTGATAAATAAGAAAGTAATCGTTGGCGTTTTCCGAGAATTTTACGTAGACCTCTTTGAGATAAATAGTCTTTTTTGTGCAATTCCAAATGTGAAGTAAGTCTTCGTATCTTATTGGTGAAATTGAATACTTGAAATTCAACAGATCCTCCATTTTCTTTTTTTTCTTCTTGCGAAATAACTGAGCTGAATGAATTTTTTACCATAAAATGAAATCTCCTTCCCCTCCTTTTTTCTTTTTTTAGAAATGATTATTGATCAGTAATAATAATGTTACTCATTTTAATTTGATATACACAATTGAATTAAATTAATATCATCTATCAGAGTGTAAGACAGTGCCATATGTGTATTTCTTTGTCTTCATATACCATATAAGGTACGGGCAATATAGGAAAAATGTAGCATTAACGAATTTTCAATTGTGGATACATATGGATCCTTAGCATACTAAAACGACTGCTATTATTGGTATCAAACCAATAACGATTCATACAAGCTAAATCTTCTAATCGATAATTGGGCCAAAGAAAGAACTTTAATTTATTTAGTTTATTTTTATATCTATCAAGATGTTTGCTTCTTTTATCTAAACCTTGATCATCAGTTTTCACCTTATTTGCATTGTAAAATGCTGTATTTCTATGGATATCGTTTCGATTCCGAGAATTGAAACAAATTAGAATTCTGAACTCTCTACGACCTCTAGGGGATAAGATATTTTCCGGAACAAGCAAATCATAATGATTGCTGGTTCTATTTTCATTCGTTTTTTGATGTATTGCAATGGATTCAGCAAAACTCTTCTTATCAGGATAGCCTTTTTCTTGATATCTTTGATTAATTTGGTACTTATTCTTAGAAACTAATGAAATACCTATGGTTTGAGACATAATAAATTGTCCATCATTTTTTACAGACCGACGAAGCGGTTCGATAATCAATATTCCCCCTTTCACAAATTCTGAAAAAGTTAAATTCCTCCCAAGTTTCACAAGAGATATACTCAGTTCTTTCCTTTGAATACAGGATAGAATAGTTTCTTTGCGATTTAGCGATCTAGCCAGGAGACAATATGTGTTGGAAAACTTTGCCATTTTTATAAGTACGTAAAGATGCCGTTTGAATTGACAACCTCTTTTTCGTAAGAAATCAAGCCCCGTTTCCGGGTCTATCTCGTCTTCCATTTTAGTTATAGATTCTTCATCTTCTTGAACATAGTTTTTGTGGTTTGAGAGAGCTGATTCAAGATCCTCTTCGGCCACAGATTCCTTTTCTTCTGTATTTCCAATTAGGTTTTTATTTTTACTAAAAATTTCATTTCCATTCAAATTTAAAAGAAGTGATTTGATTGGTATGATCCACGGATTAATCTGATATGCCTCATAAAGGCTACAAAATTCTGGAAAGAACCAAAATCCCCGATTCGATAGCCAACGACATAGTATTTCTTCATTCTTTGTCATCCAATCAACTTCATTCATTCTCATCCAATCAAAAAAGATTTTTTTTATCTCACAATTAATCAAGATCAAGAAATCAACCCATTCAACAAAAAAATCTTGATTATCGATTTTTTCAATTAGTTGAAAATTATTCAAATTATTAACCCCAGTTTTAGTATTTTTAAGACTAAAATGCAGCATTCTCCAATCAAAATATTTTCTATCCGTATTTTTTTCGAGATCTATAATATCATCAAATTTCCGTTTATCTGTGTTGTACTTATAAGAACTTTCTTGATTATTTTTTACTTGTACTGGTAATTCAGAAATATATGAATCCTTATTATCTTCATAATTAATAGATTTATATGATAAAAGATCATATCTATATTTTTTTTTGAAATTCTCTTTTTTATTCCGTAATGAGTAGTGTGTTTCAAAAGAATTTTGTTTTTTGTAAAAAATTAACCAGTTTTTCCATTGATTCATTCCAGAATTTGGAAGATTCTTTTGTTTTAAGTCGGAATGTAATATTTCTTGTGCTCCAACAACTTCAACAAAATAATCCTGTATTTCATTCTTAAGAAAAAGAGATGTTCCGTGATATTGAAAGACAGGTCTTAACTTAGATAAGTTAATAATTTGTGTTTGTGATAATTTGTAAAATAAATATGCTTGCGACAAGTATGATAAGTCCCAAAAGATCTTTCGATTCTTATTACTAATATTGGAAAGTGACTTTTTTATAGTTGAAATAAAGTGAATTATACTTTGATTTGTTTTATCAATTCTTTCTTGATTTGCTTCATTATTGGAAATGGATTTAGTCAAATTGTTTTTTATTGTTATTGAATCAATAAAAAGTTGCACATTAATCCTCGGGATATTAATCATACGTTGCAAGATATCTATGTATATGTTTTCAACGAAAAATTTTAGAAAATGATGCGATTTACGAATTAA